ACCTGCGGATGATTTAACCGACCCTGCTCCTGCCACGACATTTGCACATTTAGATGCTACTACCGTATTATCAAGAGGATTAGCTGCCAAAGGTATTTATCCAGCAGTAGATCCCTTGGATTCAACGTCAACTATGTTGCAACCTCGAATCGTTGGCGAGGAACATTATGAAACTGCGCAAAGGGTTAAGCAAACTTTACAACGTTACAAAGAACTTCAGGACATTATAGCTATCCTTGGGTTGGACGAATTATCCGAAGAAGATCGCTTAACTGTAGCAAGAGCGCGAAAGATTGAGCGTTTTTTATCACAACCCTTCTTTGTTGCAGAAGTCTTTACTGGTTCTCCAGGGAAATATGTTGGTCTCGCAGAAACAATCAGGGGGTTTCAATTCATTCTTTCCGGAGAATTGGACGGTCTTCCCGAGCAGGCATTCTATTTGGTGGGTAACATCGATGAAGCTACCGCGAAAGCTATTACCTTAGAAGAGGAGAGCAAATTGAAGAAATGACCTTAAATCTTTGTGTACTAACTCCTAATCGAATGATTTGGGATTCCGAAGTGAAAGAGATTATTTTATCTACTAATAGTGGACAGATTGGCGTATTACCAAATCATGCCCCCATTGCCGCGGCTGTAGATATAGGTCTTTTGAGAATACGACTAAGCGACCAATGGGTAACGGTGGCTCTTATGGGTGGTTTTGCTAGAATAAGTAATAATGAGATCACCATTTTAGGAAATAATGCGGAAATTAGTACTGACATTGATCTACAAGAAGCTCAACAAACTCTTGAAACAGCTGAAGCTAACTTGAGTAGAGCTGAGGGTAAGAGACAAGCAATTGAGGCAAATCTCGCTCTCAGACGAGCAAGGACGCGAGTAGAGGCTGTCAATTTCATTTCCTAACATTTCTTTATTATATCCTACGCACTACATTTTTCTTCCACAAAATGAACACAATGAAGTCTAATCTGATTATAGAACGAGAAAAAGAGGATGGGTAGAGAAACTTATTAGGTACCGGATTACATGGTATCTAATAAGTTCTACCTACTATTGGATTTGAACCAATGACTCCTGCCGTATGAAAGCAATACTCTAACCACTGGGTTAAGTAGGTCATTTATCACCACAAAAAAGGTCTGCATCACTTCGATGGATTATAGGTAAAATAGGTTTTCTAAGCAATATCAATCTTTTACCAGTAAACGTAAACGGATCGGAGAGTTATCATGCGGGATTCTGGGATATCCTTCTTGACAATAAATTGCCTATATGTTAAAATAGTTATGACAAGGGCTATAGCTCAGTTAGGTAGAGCACCTCGTTTACACATGCGCCAATGCTTTTCAAGGGAGCCAATTATGCAATAACCCTAATCTTTTTTTTTATAAGTAGATGTCTGACTCCGTAGATTCGAGAGAGCAAGAGAAAAATAGCCTGACAAATATTTGGTTTGATCTGATTCAGGTGCGAATTCCGGTGCCAAATAAAATTGAACCTGCCATTGTAAGGTAAATGCTCAGTCCATTCAATGCCGGGCATAATGAATCTAAGGATCTCGAAAAACCTCTTTTTGTCCTATGAGCTTTTAGGTGTATGAAGTATCATATTTGACTCTTGCAGCGGAACAATAGAGACTCCATTTAACTCAGGTTTATCTAGGCCGAAGGCAGACCTAAATCAAGGTCACACTTCTTTGAAACACTTTGGTATTGCTCCTATATCAGGATACAAGTAATGAGTTAGAGCACAAGGAACCATATCATTATCTTTTGATCTTCCTGTAAAGAAAAAATATGGTGGACTCACTGATCTTTACATCAGTTGATGAAAGAGCCCAATGCAACAAAATGCATGTTGGGTCTTTGAAACAGTTCGAATCATTTCGATAAAGATAAGTTTGATCTGTTTTACCGAGAAAGTCTACGGTTCGAGTCCGTATAGCCCTAATACATTCCCTTTTCGTTTTGTATAGAGAGCGGGAAAAATAAAAGAAACACACTCATTCTTTTCAACCCAACACGCTCTCTTCATCCACTTTCATGAATGAATTACATATGATATTATCATCATATTCTGAAGAAAGCATGCTACGATTTCGAATAAGTATAAACTCAATAATTTTTTTTTGGAAGAATTCAGCCTATTTCACATTCATAGGAGCACTTTTATGCTTCTGCTTCACGAATATGATATTTTTCGGGCATTCCTAATAATATCAAGCGTTATTCCTATCTTGTCATTTGTCATTTCTGGAATTTTAGCCCCGATTAGGGAAGGGTCAGAAAAGCTTTAAAATCCAAAAGGTCGGAGTATCTTCTTACGAATTAGTGAATGAAGCAGGTCATTTCATTGTGAATATGAAATATTCATATAAATAAAAATGTGGGAGAGATGAAGAAGATGCAGGTTCATTTATCTGATTGGCTCATAATGAAAAAAGAAAAGAATCTGAGTTTATTTGGACTGTGTCTGAAATACATCCTTTCTATTGATATCCTTCCACTGTTTGATTGAATCTTTTTAGCTATGAAATTGGATATATAAATCTATGTAAATTTTACACCCTTTTGAAATGAAATAAGAAAAAGAGGAACAGAGAGGAATATCTAATACATTATTCACGTGTCAGGAACCAGATTTGAACTGGTGACACGAGGATTTTCAGTCCTCTGCTCTACCAACTGAGCTACCCCGACCATTTCCCTGCATCATCCTAGCAGAGTACTTGTATCTATGAACTAAAAAAGAATAGCCCCTTGAATTTTGACTTTTTTTGTCAATGTAAGGGTAATTATATGGACTGTGAATGATTCAATAACGGAGATTCTCGATGTTCATTTGTGGAGGTATCGTATCTATATACAAATCAAATTATATACAAATCAAATTGGATTGGAAGATACGAGGGTAAAGAAAGAGGGAGGAATTCCAATGGGCTTTTTCTTGGGGATAGAGGGACTTGAACCCTCACGATTTTAAAATTCGACGGATTTTCCTCTTACTATAAATTTCCTTGTTGTCGGTATTGACATGTAAGATGGGACTCTCTCTTTATTCTCGTCCGATTCATCTTCAAAAATCTATTAAACTTTGGAATGAATCAATTGATTCACAAGAACTCTTCCATTTTTCTATGTATACGTACGTATTAGGTATATAAGGTTATCCTTTCTGTTATTTTGATCTTTTCTTTTGATAGAAGGATTTGAGCTACTAATCTCACGTAGTCAATTTCATTCGTTAGAACAGCTTCCATTGAGTCTCTGCACCTATCCCTTTATATTCCCATTTTGCATTTTTTTCTCAAAAACAAAGATTTGGCTCAGGATTGCCCATTTTTAGTTCCAGGGTTTCTCTGAATTTGGAAGTTACCACCTAGCAGGTTTCCATACTAAGGCTCAATCCAATCAAGTCCGTAGCGTCTACCAATTTCGCCATATCCCCTTTGCTCTGAGACAAGCATCCAGTTGTAATTCCATCCACCTCTTTTATGAATCTTGGCACTGTCGAATTCATTAGGCAATGATTCCTATATTGAAAAGGTGTATGCTGCTATTTTCTTTTTTTGCCCGCCCCCCCAATCTCTCTATTGGATGAACCCTATTTGTTTCAATCCGAATTATTCTATCATTAATGTCTCCACAATTCAATATGGATAGATAGATCCCACATCTATCTATCCCTTTCCCAATTATTATTTTTGGAAGCACTATTGAAAATAGTGGAACGTTCAATATTCATTCTTTATTTTTATCATTGATTTTCTATTATTCAAATAGAAATCAATAGAATATCATTCTATTTTAACTATGTATCTATTTTAACTATGTATCTATTAGTATATAGGTATAGGATCTAGATAGTTTCGTTACGTAAAATTGAGATTTCAAGTTGAAAGCATAGGTTTTTAGAATGGTAATAAATAAATCTTTCAATTGTAAGTTATTTTTGAATTTTCGATCGAATATTTGTCTTTGAATTTAATCTCATATATATGAAATAAAATTTATATAATTTCTATAGATCTAAATAGTTTTCTTTTCTATTTTCGAAATAGAATCAAAAATATTAAACTAATAACTAAGAAATATCTTAAATTTGAATAATCAAGAAATGAAAGAAAAAAAGAAGAATCACTAGTAATAACTCAGATCCGAAATTTCCTGTATTCCTATACAGTATTGCTCTAATATCCGCCCGCTTAGCTCAGAGGTTAGAGCATCGCATTTGTAATGCGATGGTCATCGGTTCGATTCCGATAGCCGGCTCTTTTCTTTCCATTATTGAAAATCTCCACTTTTGCTTTCTCTAAATGTAAGGTCACCAATCTATTATGTCAGGGTAACTTGCAGTTATAGCTATGAAGAAAAAAACCGGAATTTCCTCTATAGAAAAAAGACGAATATTGATAAAATTTCTTTTATTCTGTTTTGTAGTACTTCAGTATATTTCAGGAGATTAAAGTATATTGAGTTTTGTTTTGCTGATCCTTTAGTTCAGTCTGAACTTAGATTTTTTTGTCAAATGAAAGTGAATAAAAAAGGAGCCTTTATATGTCTCGTTACCGAGGACCTCGTTTCAAAAAAATACGCCGGCTTGGGGCTTTACCGGGACTCACTAGTAAAAGACCCAGATCCAGAAGTGATCTTCAAACCCAATTGCGCTCTGGAAAAAGATCGCAATATCGTATTCATTTAGAAGAAAAACAAAAATTGCGTTTTCATTATGGTCTGACAGAGCGACAATTACTTAAATATGTGCATATTGCTGGAAAAGCCAAAGGGTCAACAGGCCAGGTTTTATTACAACTACTTGAGATGCGCTTGGATAACATACTTTTTCGATTAGGTATGGCTTCGACCATTCCTGGAGCCAGACAATTAGTTAACCATAGACACATTTTAGTGAATGGCGGTATAGTGGATATACCGAGTTATCGTTGCAAACCCCGAGATATTATTACTACGAAGGGTAAAGAAAGATCAAAAGCT